TATATAATGTGGTGTGAATTTATAACACTATATATCAACACATAATGTAACTAGTTGACATGTCAATCGGGCCCAACCTGGTTTAGGGGTTTAACAGGATTAATTGGGATTCGCTGGACGTTGGGGGTAGGGGGGTTTACCGCGCGCGGGAAGGGGGGGGAATCTTAGAATAATATGTGGAATGGTAAATATAGTTATGCTCGTGAATACAATTATGCAATTATTTAGTAATATGTATTTATAACATTACATATTATTGTGAAATGCAAGGTAAATATTCCACCCTAAAAATATTCACTTTGCAAGCGCTGGTATGAGTTGATGAAAACCACCAAAAAAAATAAAAATACCCCATGCCCTTTAGGAAGAACGCTTTGCTTGGGGGGTGCTTGCTAATGAGAAGTTCCACCAATAAGCGATGCCAGATATAGTTCAGTTGTGTGGGCACCTCAATTAATGTCCCTGAAATAGGAACCAGATGCAAGAAATAGTGTGAGGATATGCAACTCTAAATTTGTTGTCCGTGATCATCATTAATGTTGTATACTTGAAATACAAGGTTGGTGGTCTCTTACTACATTTTTAGTACTGATAAGATGTATGTTGGGCACGCAAGGAATATGTGGTGTGTTAATTGAGCAGCGAGGTAGGCAATTTCTTCGTGTTAACGGGAGTTCTAGTGGATTAGCGATAAGTGTATATTAGTATGTCTTAGGGAAAAATTTTTCTTGAGTGTTTGGTTGGTTTTAATGGTCGATAATAATGTAATATAATTAAATCATTATGTAAAATAATACATAATATGTATTAAAGCATAATATATATATGTACTAGAACATAGTGTTTAGTCTAATGTAGGGATGTGTCTGTTCAGAAAATAGTTTAGTTTAGAATTCTAGCTTTGGGAGTTAGAGGTAGGAGTTAAAATCTCTTTTTTCTGGCGCTAAGGAGAATTTGAATCTCCGATCTCCGGATTACAAGACCGGCGCTTTGGCGGCTAAGCTACTAGTGCAATTGAATTTTAGTAGTTTGTTTTCTAATAGTGCTGTTAATGGTATGAAAACTAGGAATAATGAGAAGTATAGGACTGAGGCAATTTGTCCGATGATGATGAACGGGTGTTCTACTGGTATACCTCCAATTCAAGTTAAAATAAATACGTTTGCAACTAGGGTTCAGAAGAGTAGTTGGGTGAGGGGTCGGAATGTCAATCCTTGTAGTTTGGATGTGTGTAGTAGGGGGACTAGTATTAAGATCAAGATTGAGAAAAGCAGGGCTAGTACTCCTCCTAGTTTGTTTGGAATTGATCGTAGAATAGCGTATGCAAATAAGAAGTATCATTCTGGTTTAATGTGGGGTGGTGTTACTAGGGGGTTGGCTGGTGTAAAATTTTCTGGGTCTCCGAGGAGATTTGGTGAGAACAGTGCTAATGATGCTAGGGCAGTTAGGAGGATGATAAAGCCTAGAATGTCTTTGTATGAGAAGTATGGGTGGAATGGGATTTTGTCTGCGTCGGAGTTAATACCTACAGGATTATTTGATCCAGTTTCGTGTAGGAACAGGGCGTGTAGTAGGGTCGCAGCTACAACTGCAAATGGTAGTAGGAAATGGAAGGCGAAGAATCGTGTTAAGGTTGCGTTATCTACTGAAAAACCACCTCAGATTCATTGTACTAGGTCATTTCCTATGTAAGGCACAGCTGAAAGGAGATTTGTAATTACTGTTGCACCTCAGAAGGATATTTGGCCTCATGGGAGGACGTAGCCAACAAATGCTGTTATTATGACGAGTAGAAATAGGATTACTCCAATGTTTCAGGTTTCTTTATATAAGTAGGAGCCATAATATAATCCTCGTCCAATGTGGAGATAGAGGCAGATAAAGAAGAAGGATGCTCCATTAGCGTGTAGGTTTCGGATTAGTCATCCGTAGTTAACATCTCGGCAGATGTGTACTACGGAGGAGAATGCTATAGAAATATCTGAGGTGTAGTGTATGGCCAAGAAGAGGCCTGTAATGATTTGTATCATTAAACATAGTAGTAGCAAGGAACCAAAATTTCATCAGGCGGAGATGTTGGATGGTGCTGGGAGGTCAATTAGTGCGTCGTTAGCAATTTTGAGTACGGGGTGATTTTTTCGGGTAATCATAGTTCTTATAGTTGAATAACAACGGTGGTTTTTCATATCATTAGTCTTGGTTAGAATCCAGGTAGGAATTATGATGTATTTTATTAATTTATTGTTATTGAGTTTAGTAATTGGGTTAATTGGTGTTGCTTCTAACCCTGCTCCTTATTTTGCTGCTTTAGGGTTAGCTGTGGCGGCAGGGGTTGGGTGTGGGGTTTTAGTCAATTGTGGTGGGTCGTTGATTGGTTTAATGTTGTTTTTAATTTATTTGGGTGGGATATTAGTTGTATTTGCATATTCAGCAGCTTTGTCAGCTGAACCTTTTCCTGAGACGTGGGGGGCTGGGTCTGTTAAGTCTTATGTTATGGTATATTTTTTAGCTGTTGTGGCGGGCTTGTGGTTGTGAGGGGGTCATGGTGGATATTGGGTTTTAGATGAGTTTAAAGAACTTTTTGTGGTGCGTGGTGATACTAGCGGGGTTTCTTTAATATATTCTGTTGGTGGTGGCTTGTTGGTTGTATGTGCGTGGGTGTTGTTATTGTGTCTTTTTGTTGTTTTGGAGTTAACTCGCGGATTAGGTCGGGGAGCACTTCGAGCGGTTTAAATAATATTTAAGGTGATAACAACTAGGGCGGTTGAGATTAAGTAGAGTGATAGGTATACTTTAATAATGTTGTTATTAATGTTTAGGTGGGAGTTAGTGTGAGTGTAGAATGGGTGCAGGCCTTTTGGTGGGATTTCTAGTCATTGTCGGTCAAATTTGGTTGCTCGTTTGCCTAGGGTTAGTGTTAGTTTTGGCATGAGACGGTGGATAATATGTGGGAAGAACCCTAGTATGTTTGAAAAGTTGTGTAGGCTAAGGGTGGGTGTGATTTTGATTTGTTTGGATGTTGTAGAGGCTAGGGCTAGTGCAATAATTAGACCTGTAACTGTAACTAGTAGGGCGGCAAGTTTTAGGGATGTTGGTATTGTTATGGTTGGTGTTTTTATAGGTAGGAAGTTAAGTGTAATGATTAGTCCTGCAATAATGCTTCCTCATGCTAAGCGTTCAATTGGGGCTATTACTGCAGTATTATTTTCGTTAATAGGAGATATTGCAGAGAATCGTGGGGTTCCTATTGTTACAAAGTATACGACTCGGAGGCTATATACTGCGGTGAAAGATGTAGCAATTAGTGTAAGGGCTAGGGCCCAGGCGTTGAGGTAGGAAGTATTGAGGGCTTCGATGATTGCATCTTTTGAGAAGAATCCGGCTAGGAAGGGAGTGCCTGTTAATGCTAGGCTACCAATTGTTAAACATGAGGAGGTGAAGGGTATTAGTTTTTGTAGTCCGCCTATTTTTCGAATATCTTGTTCATCATTGAGGCTGTGAATAATTGAGCCTGAGCAAAGAAATAATATGGCCTTGAAGAAGGCGTGGGTGCAAATGTGAAGGAAAGCTAGTTGAGGTTGATTTAAGCCAATAGTCACTATTATTAGGCCTAGTTGACTTGATGTTGAGAATGCTACAATTTTTTTGATATCATTTTGGGTCAGTGCGCAGGTGGCAGTGAATAGAGTTGTAAGAGCTCCGAGACAGAGGCAAATGGTTAGGGCTGTTTGATTATTTTCTATAAGAGGGTGGAGCCGAATTAAGAGGAAAATACCAGCTACTACTATTGTGCTTGAGTGGAGTAGGGCTGAGACTGGGGTTGGACCTTCCATTGCTGAGGGTAGTCATGGGTGTAATCCAAATTGTGCTGATTTGCCAGTTGCGGCAAGAATAATACCCAATAGGGGAAGGGTTATATCTATATCTTTTGAGAGTAGGAAGATTTGTGGAATTTCTCATGAGTTTAAGTTTATTGCAAGTCAGGCAATTGTTAGGATAAGGCCAACGTCTCCTACGCGGTTATAGATGACTGCTTGTAGTGCGGCTGTGTTGGCATCTGAGCGTCCGTGTCATCAACCAATTAGTAGGAAGGATATGATACCAACTCCTTCTCATCCGATGAATAGTTGGAATAGGTTGTTAGCAGTAACTAGAATGACTATGGCAACTAGAAATAGTAGGAGGTATTTAAAGAATCGGTTTATATTGGGGTCGGAATGCATATATCATGATGCAAACTCTAGAATTGATCATGTGACGTAAAGGGCGATGGGGGTGAAAATCAGTGAGTAATGGTCAAATTTAAAGCTGATGTTGATGTCAAAGTTTGTAATATTTATTCAGTTTCAGGAGGTAATAATGCTTTCTAGGCCTTGATCTAAGAAAATGATAAGGGGAATAGTGCTAATGAAGAATGCTGTGCTAACAGCTGTTTTTACTTGTTTTAGGGCCCATGTCTTGTCTAGGGGTGTTGGGTTTAGGGTCATAATCAGGGGTCATACCAGTAGTGTTAGTGTTAGAAGAAGAGTGGTAGTTATAATATTTGATATCATAGCTACTACTTGGAGTTGCACCAAGAGTTTTTGGTTCCTAAGACCAACGGATGAACTATTATCCTTTAGAAGCGTTGGTGAATGAGCCGTGGATTTTAACCACGGGGGCAGGGATTAGCAGTCCTTGTTGCTTCATGCCTCTTTCGGTGGATAAGAGGAGTTTAACCTCTGTTTTTAGAACCACAATCTAATGTTTTGAGTTAAACTATATCTACAGTACCATCATCCTCACATAATTTCAGGCTTGGCGATGAGTAGGATTATTGGTATTAGATGCATTAAAATTAGTAAGTGTTCTCGTGTGTGGAACGGTTGAATGTTTGAGATGTGTTTGGTTAGTGGGCCTCGTTGGGTTATTAAAAATAAATATAATGAGTATGCCGCTGTGATTAGTGTTCCAGCTCCAGTTATGGCAAGGGTTCAGGGGGATCAGTTGAATATTGATGTAATAATAATTAGTTCTCCTATTAGGTTAGGTAGTGGAGGGAGAGCTAGATTTGCTAGGTTAGAGATGAATCATCATGTTGCAGTTAAAGGTAAAATTACTTGTAGGCCTCGAGCAAGAACTATTGTTCGACTGTGTACTCGTTCATATGTGGTATTTGCAAGACAGAATAGGGCAGATGATACTAGGCCGTGAGCAATTATAAGCACTAGGGCCCCGGTATAGCCCCATGGAGTTTGAATGAGAATTCCTCCTGCAACAAGTCCTATGTGGCTAACAGAGGAGTAGGCAATTAATGATTTGAGGTCTGTTTGTCGTAGGCAAATGGACCCAGTTATGATGATTCCTCATAGGGCTAAGGCAATAATTGGATATACCATATTTTTTGATAGTGGGTCTAGTATAATTATTATTCGCATTATACCATAACCTCCTAGTTTTAGTAGAACTGCTGCTAGGACTATTGATCCTGCTACTGGGGCTTCTACGTGTGCTTTTGGTAGTCAGAGGTGCACGCCATATAACGGTATTTTTACTAGGAAGGCAACTAAGCAGCCTATTCATCAGATTTTGTCTCCTCATGAGTGTAGGTTTAGGGGTTGTGAGTATGGGAGTGTAAATATTGAAAGTGTTTCTAAGTTTTGATGTAAGAGTAGAAGGGCAACTAGCAGGGGGAGGGAGCCGGCTAATGTGTAAAATAAAAAGTATGTTCCTGCATTAAGTCGTTCTGTTTGATTGCCTCACCGTGTAATAATAATTAGTGTTGGGATAAGTGTTGCTTCAAATATAACGTAAAATATAATAATCTCGGTAGCGCTGAATGCTATAATTAGGAATATTTGTAGAGAGGCTAAAAGGGAGATGTAGGTTCGTTGTCGGGATATGGGTTCTGTCTTAATGTGGTTTTGGCTGGCGAGGATTATTAATGGCAGGAGCCAGCAGGTTAAGATTAGTAGGGGGGTTGATAGTAAATCTGTTGCTATGTAGGGGTTTGATAGTGTTCAGCCTGTTTCTGAAGAATATTTAAGTCATTGAAGGCTTAAAAGAGCAATAATTAGGCTTTGTAATGTTGAAGTAGTTCAGAGTCATTTGGGGGAGGATAATCAGATTGTTGGAAATAGTATGATTGTTGGAATTAAAATTTTTAACATTGTAGGAGGTTTAAGGCTTGTATTCGATCAGTTCCGTGTGTTCGGGCTGTTGCTACTAACAGGGCTAAACCTGCGCTGGCTTCGCAGGCAGAGAAGGCTAGAAGTAGAATAGGGGTTGGTGAGAAGGAGGTGGACTCTAGTTGTAATATTCATAGGGCTATGGCAATGAATAGTGATAGTATCATTCCTTCTAGGCATAGTAGGGCAGATAGTAGGTGTGTGCGATGAAAGGCTAGTCCTGTTAGCCCTAGAGTAAATGCTGAGGTGAAACTAAAGTATATTGATGTCATAAGGGGGTTACAGAATTTAACTGTAATTTTCTGAGCCGAAATCAGAGGTCTTGTTTTGGACTAACTCTCTATTCAGCTCACTCCAGGCCTCCTTGGATTCATTCGTAAATTAGGCCAATTGTAAGTAAGAGAAGAATGGCTGCAGCTAGGAGGAATGTGTCTAGTGGGTTGGGGAGTTGATTTCCTCAGGGAAGGGGGAGTAGTAGAGCGATTTCTAGATCAAATAGAAGGAAAAGAATAGCGACTAGAAAGAAGCGTAGTGAGAATGGAAGACGTGCGGATCCTAGTGGGTCAAATCCGCATTCATATGGGGATAGTTTTTCTGCGTCTGGGGTTATTTGTGGAAGTCAAAAGGACACTAGGGCTAGGATTATTGAGAGGATGGTGGTGATGAAGAGAATGGTTATGACTAAATTCATTATCTTTCCTTGGGGTTTAACCAAGACCAGGTGATTGGAAGTCACTCGTACTAGCGTTGATACTAGAAAGATATGAGCCTCATCAGTAGATAGAGACGTATAGGAATAATCATACAACGTCTACGAAGTGTCAGTATCAGGCGGCTGCTTCAAATCCAAAGTGGTGTCCGGATGTAAAATGATATTGGATTTGTCGGAGAAGGCAGACAGCTAGAAAGGTTGAGCCAATAATTACATGCAATCCGTGGAATCCTGTAGCTACAAAGAATGTTGAGCCATAGACTCCGTCGGCAATTGTAAAGGGGGCTTCGTAGTATTCTATTGCTTGTAGTGCTGTGAAGTAGAAGCCTAGTAGGATTGTAAGGGTGAGGGATTGGATGGCTTGTTTTCGCTCTCCTTCCATTAAGCTGTGGTGGGCTCAGGTAACTGTTACGCCTGAGGCGAGGAGAACGGCTGTGTTGAGGAGGGGAACTTCGAAGGGGTCTAATGGTAAAATTCCTGTGGGGGGTCAGCATCCTCCTAGTTCTGGTGTGGGGGCGAGACTAGCGTGGTAGAAGGCTCAGAAGAAGCCTAGGAAAAAGAAGACTTCGGATGTAATGAATAGAATCATTCCATATCGTAATCCTTTTTGTACAGGTGGGGTGTGGTGTCCTTGAAATGTCCCTTCTCGGATAATATCTCGTCATCATTGGCATATTGTTAGTAGTAGGAGAATCAGGCCTAGTGATAGAAGAGTTGTGGAGTGGAAGTGGAATCAGATTGCGAGGCCTGATGTTATTAGAAGAGCAGCTACTGCACCTGTTAGGGGTCATGGGCTGGGGTCTACCATGTGGTATGCGTGTGCTTGGTGGGCCATTAAACGTTTTCTTGTAGATAAAGGCTTAGTAGAAGAACGAAAACATATGCTTGAATCATGGCTACTGCTACTTCTAAAAGTGTTAGTAGAATTAAGAGGATGGCAGTGAAGATTGCTGTGGTTGTTATAATTGGAAGTAAGACAAAGGTTGCGGTTGAGATAAGTTGAATTAATAAGTGTCCAGCAGTGAGGTTGGCTGTAAGTCGTACTCCTAGGGCAAGGGGTCGGATAAAGAGACTGATGGTTTCAATGATAATTAAGATTGGGATAAGGGGAATAGGTGTTCCTTCTGGAAGGAGGTGGCCTAGGGCTGCCGTTGGTTGGTTTCGAAGACCAATAATTACTGTTGCTAACCATAGAGGGACAGCGAAGCCTATATTAAGTGATAGTTGGGTCGTGGGGGTGAAAGTATATGGGAGTAAGCCAAGCATGTTTAGGGACAAGATAAAAATTATTAAGGAGGTTAGGATTAGGGCTCATTTGTGTCCTGCTTGATTTAATGGGGTGAGCAGTTGGCTTGTGAAGGATTTAATAAATCAGCTTTGAAGAGTGGTTATTCGATTGTCTTGCCATCGCTTGGAAGGAGATGGAACTAGAATTCAGGGCAATGTTAGTGCAATAATGATCAATGGAATTCCTAGAAATGTGGGGCTCATAAATTGGTCGAATAGGTTTAGTGCCATGGTCAGTTTCAGGTTTCTGATTTTAAGGTTTGGGAATTTATTGGTGTAGGTTCATTTGTAAAGGTATGGTTAAGGATTTTATTTGGAAGAATAGCAAGAAAAACTAATCAAGAGAACACAAGGATTGCGAATCATGGGGCGGGGTTTAGTTGAGGCATGTCACTAGGGGTGGTTGGGGATCACCAATTTTCAGCTTAAAAGGCTGACGCTTTGCCCTATTTAGCTTCTTAGTGAGGCGTCTTCAAGTATTACAGAGGATCAGGTTTCAAAGTGTTCTAGTGGGACAGATTCTACTACGATTGGCATAAAGCTGTGGTTGGCTCCGCAGATTTCAGAACACTGTCCGTAGAATACCCCTGGGCGAGAGGCGATAAAGGCTGTTTGGTTTAGGCGTCCGGGCACTGCGTCTATTTTGATCCCAAGGGCTGGAAGAGCTCAAGAGTGCAGTACATCTTCGGCTGATACTAGAATCCGAACTGGTGATTCTATTGGAACAACTATTCGGTGATCGGTTTCAAGCAGGCGGAACTGTCCGGGGGTTAAATCTTGGGTTGGTACTATGTAGGAGTCAAAGGCTAGGTTTTCGTAGTCTGTGTATTCGTAGCTTCAGTATCATTGGTGGCCTATGGCTTTAACGGTTAGATGGGGGTCATTGACCTCATCTATTAAGTAAAGAATTCGAAGGGAGGGAAGGGCGATTAGAGTGAGGATTGCTGCTGGGAGAATGGTTCATACAATTTCAATTTCTTGGGAGTCTAAAATGTACTTGTTGGTAAGCTTGGTAGAGACTATTAGTATAATAATGTATAAAACTAAGGTGCTAATTAGTAATACAATTATTAGGGCGTGGTCGTGGAAGTATAGAAGTTCTTCTATTACAGGCGAGGCCGCGTCTTGGAATCCTAATTGTGATGGATGTGCCATTAAGCTGTAAAGCTTAAGATGCGTAGGGTTTTAACCTGCAATTTTGCCTTGACAAAGCAATGTAATGTCTATTTTACTAGCATCTTATGGAAGAAAGTGGCAGAGTGGTTATGTGGCTGGCTTGAAACTAGCTTATGGGGGTTCGATTCCTTCCTTTCTCGTTAATTTGTTCGGATTTGCACAAACGCTGGTTCTTCAAATGTGTGGTAAGGAGGAGGACATCCGTGAAGTCATTCTACATTTGTGGGGGTGAGTTCTACAGCTAGGACTTCTCGTTTGGCGGTAAAAGCCTCTCATAGAATGAATAGGAATATAATGACGGCTACGAGTGAGACTAGGGAGCCGATTGAGGAGATAGTGTTTCAAAGAGTGTAGGCGTCGGGGTAGTCAGAGTATCGTCGGGGTATTCCGGCTAGGCCAAGGAAGTGTTGTGGGAAGAAAGTGAGGTTGACTCCCACGAATATAATTCCGAAGTGAATTTTTGTTCATGTACTATGGAGAGTATATCCGGTAAATAGGGGAAATCAGTGTACGAATGCTCCTATAATGGCGAACACGGCTCCTATCGATAGAACGTAGTGGAAGTGGGCGACTACATAATAAGTATCATGTAGGACAATGTCGATGGATGAGTTGGCCAGGACAATTCCCGTCAGGCCCCCAACTGTAAATAAGAAGATAAATCCTAAGGCTCATAACAGTGGGGTTTCTCATTTGATAGACCCTCCATGTAAGGTGGCTAGTCAGCTAAATACTTTTACACCAGTTGGGATGGCAATGATCATTGTTGCGGATGTAAAGTATGCACGGGTGTCTACATCTATTCCGACTGTAAACATGTGATGGGCTCAGACGATGAATCCTAATAGGCCAATAGCCATCATAGCTCACACTATACCCATATAGCCAAAGGGTTCTTTTTTGCCAGCATAGTATGCTACAATGTGGGAAATCATGCCAAATCCGGGTAAGATAAGAATATATACCTCTGGGTGACCAAAGAATCAGAATAGATGTTGATAAAGGATTGGATCTCCACCTCCTGCGGGGTCAAAGAAGGTAGTGTTTAGGTTTCGGTCCGTTAACAGTATAGTGATTCCGGCGGCTAAAACTGGCAGAGAGAGTAGAAGCAGGACGGCTGTGACTAATACGGCCCAGACGAATAAAGGGGTTTGGTATTGTGAAATGGCTGGGGGTTTTATGTTAATAATTGTAGTGATGAAGTTGATTGCTCCAAGGATAGAAGAGACCCCTGCTAGGTGTAGTGAGAAGATGGTTAGGTCAACTGAAGCTCCTGCATGGGCTAAATTTCCGGCAAGAGGGGGGTACACTGTTCAGCCTGTTCCGGCTCCTGCTTCAACTCCTGAGGAGGCTAGCAAAAGTAAAAATGAGGGGGGTAGTAGTCAAAAGCTTATGTTGTTTATTCGTGGGAATGCTATGTCTGGCGCTCCAATTATTAGTGGAACTAGTCAGTTTCCAAAGCCTCCAATCATAATAGGTATTACTATGAAGAAAATTATTACGAAAGCATGTGCAGTGACGATGACATTATAAATTTGGTCATCACCCAGTAGGGAGCCGGGTTGGCTTAGTTCAGCCCGAATTAACAGACTGAGGGCTGTGCCGACCATTCCGGCTCAGGCACCAAATACTAGGTAGAGGGTGCCAATATCTTTGTGGTTGGTAGAGAAGAATCAGCGTGCGATTGTCACAGGTAGGGTGGCCGAGAGTTAGGCGGTGGATTGTAGCTCCATGAACAGAGGTTCAAGTCCTCTTCTTACCAGAGTCCTGGGGTGTCAGCACGTCAGATTGCAAATCTGAAGGAGCAGGCTAATCGCCTGCCGGGGCTTTCCCCGCCTCGTAGACCCGGCGGCGGGGAAAGGTAGATGAATGCTCGCTGGCTTGAGCGCTTAGCTGTTAACTAAGAGTTTGTAGGATCGAGGCCTTCTCATCTAGGAAAGGCTTTAGCTTAATTAAAGTGTCTGGGTTGCATTCAGAAGATGTGGGATAGAGTCCTGCAAGTCTTATTCAGGGGCTAGGAGATTTTCACTCCTACTTAAAGCTTTGAAGGCTTTTGGTCTAGTATTATCCTAAGCCTCTAGTTGGCTAGTGCTTGAATTGCTGGTGTTAGTGGGAGAAGCAGGAGGGTTAGGGCTGTGAAGGTAGCTAGGGGAAGGGTTGTTTGTGTATTTACTAGCCGTCAGGGGGTTGTGGAATTATTTGTGTTAGGGGCAATTGTTAGGGTTATGGCATAACATAGTCGTAGGTAGAAATATAGGCTTAGTAGGGCGCTGAGGGCAATTACGGTTGCGGTGAGGGGTAATTCTTGCTTTGTTAGTTCTTGTAAAATTAATCATTTTGGTATAAAGCCTGTTAGGGGTGGGAGGCCTCCTAAGGAAAGGAGGACTAGGGCGGCGGTGGCTGTTAGTATGGGGGTTTTTGATGAGGTTAGTGCTAGTGTGTTAATTTTTGTGCTTGTTAGTTGTTTAAATGTTAGGAATGCTGCGGAGGTTATGATAATGTAGATGCCCAGGGTTAGGGCTGTTAATTGTGGTATGAATTGGATTACGATGATTATTCAGCCGAGGTGTGCGATGGATGAGTAGGCTAGTATTTTTCGTAGTTGGGTTTGGTTTAGTCCCCCTCACCCTCCAATGAAGGTGGAGAGGAGTGCTAGGGTGGTTAATAATATTGGATGGGTGGTTGGGGCCACTTGAATTAGTAGTGCGAATGGTGCAAGTTTCTGTCATGTTGCCATGATTAGGCCTGTGGTGAGGTCTAGTCCTTGGAGAACTGGGGGTATTCAGAAGTGTATGGGGGCCAGGCCTACTTTTATAGCTAGGGCTGTTGTAATTATTATGGTGGCGGCGGGGTGGGATGAGTGGGTAATATCTCATTCTCCTGTTATTCATGCGTTTGTTATGCTTGCAAAGAGAATAGTGGCGGCAGCAGTTGCTTGGGCTAGAAAATATTTAGTGGTGGCTTCAACTGCTCGTGGGTGGTGATGTTGGGCTATGAGGGGGAGGATGGCTAAAGTATTAATTTCTAAGCCTATTCATGCTAGGAGTCAGTGGGAGCTGGCAAAGGTTAGTGTTGTGCCTAGGCCTAGGCTTGATAGGAAAATGACTAGAACGTAGGGATTCATTAGTAAGAGAAGGGGTTTAACCTACATTTTTGGGGTATGGGCCCAAAAGCTTATTTTAGCTGATCTTACTGGAAAGTGGTGTAGTGGAAGCACTTGGAGTTTTGATCTCCAGGGTATGGGTTCGAGCCCCTTCTTTCCATAGGAGTCGGGAGGATTTTAGCCTCCGTTAGTCACTCTATCAAAGTGGTCCTTGGGCATTCAGGCACGGCTCCGTAGGTTTATAGTTGGGGTGGGAGCCCAGCGAAAGCGATGGGGAGGGCAATGTGTCAGAGAATTAGGGCTAGGGTTATAGGGAGGAAGTTTTTTCAAACTAGGTGCATGAGTTGGTCGTATCGGAATCGAGGGTAGGAGGCTCGGACTCAGAGAAATAGGATGGAAAGGAGGGCTGCTTTTGTTATAATATTAGCTGAGGTTAATTCGGGTATTAGTAGTATGTGGGATGCTCCTAGAAATAGAATGGTGGATAGGGTGTTTATGAGGAGGATGTTGGCGTATTCGGCTAAGAAGAATAGTGCGAAGGGTCCTCCAGCGTATTCTACGTTGAAGCCTGATACTAGTTCTGATTCGCCTTCGGTTAAGTCAAATGGGGCTCGGTTTGTTTCAGCTAGGGTTGAGATGTATCATATTGCTGCTAGAGGTCAGGCGGGAATAAGGAGTCATAGGGCTTCTTGGGTTGTGTTAAATATTTGGAGGGTAAAGCCTCCTGTAAAGATAATTATGGATAGGAGAATTAAGCCTAGGCTGACTTCGTAGGAAATTGTTTGGGCGACGGCACGTAGTGCCCCGATGAGGGCGTATTTTGAGTTGGAGGCTCATCCTGAGCCTAGAATGGAGTATACGGCTAGGCTGGATAGGGCTAGAATAAATAGGATTCCTAGATTTAAGTCTGTTACTGGGTGTGGGATGGGTATTGGCGCTCAGAGGGTAAGGGCTAGGGTTAGGGCAAGCATTGGGGTGGCGAGGAAGAGGAGCGGAGATGAGGTGGATGGGCGGATTGGTTCCTTAATGAATAATTTGATGCCATCTGCAATTGGTTGAAGCAGTCCGTATGGGCCTACGATGTTGGGGCCTTTTCGGTGTTGTATGTAGCCTAAAACTTTTCGTTCAATTAGGGTTAGGAAAGCTACTGCTAGTAGTACTGGGACAATGTAGGCTAGTGGGTTAATTAGGTGTGTTAGTAGAGTTAGCATAACTGAGGAGAGGATTTGAACCTCTGGGTGAAAGGGCTTAGGCCTTTTGCAATTGCCGGGCTCTGCCACCTCAGTAACTCTTGTCTTGGTTGAGTGGTTATGCTCTACCTTTATTTAGTTTAGTTGTTTTCACTAAGTTAGGGAGGGGCGTGTTTGTAACATGGGCCCCATTTTTCCGGTCCTTTCGTACTAGGAAAAATAGCGTTACAGATAGAAACTGACCTGGATTGCTCCGGTCTGAACTCAGATCACGTAGGACTTTAATCGTTGAACAAACGAACCCTTAATAGCGGCTGCACCATTAGGATGTCCTGATCCAACATCGAGGTCGTAAACCCCCTTGTCGATATGGACTCTGAAAGGGGATTGCGCTGTTATCCCTAGGGTAACTTGGTTCGTTGGTCGGCGTGTGGCCGGATCAGTATGGTCAGATGTTCTGCGTCTTAGAGATGTTTCTCTTAGTTTTAGGGGGTTTCCCCAATCCGCATGGGAGCTTTGTTTTCTCCCGTGGTCGCCCCAACCGAAGATAGGGACCAGGGCTATTGGGTTTAGTCTTTTTTTGGGCTTTTAACATAGTTGGGCTTTATCTTAAGCTCCAAAGGGTCTTCTCGTCTTGTAGTGTTATACCCGCTTCTGCACGGGTAGATCAATTTCATTGACTGGGGGAGGGAGACAGTTAAGCCCTCGTTTCACCATTCATACAGGTCTTCATTTAAAAGACAAGTGATTGCGCTACCTTTGCACGGTCAAAATACCGCGGCCGTTTAACTTGCAGTCACTGGGCAGGCAAGACCTCCTATACGTTGATTTTTGCGGGAGGCGATGTTTTTGGTAAACAGGCGAGGCTTGTGTTTGCCGAGTTCCTTTCTTCCCTTTTAGTCTTTCCTTGCGTGCTCTCCAGTGTGGGGTTAACGATGATGGGTTACGGTTTTTTCTTGGTTGTTTTTGTATTCGTATTGCCCTCTTTTGATGGGTTCGTTAATGGCTAGTGGGAGGTCCGATCTAGCTTACACATGGGCTAGGAGAAGGGGGATCCTTCTTATTACTCATTTTAGCAGTGTCACTTCTATGTTTGCATAGAAAGGCCTAATATGGTTAGGGGTTTTAGATGAAATTATTTGGATAATAGATTTAGGTCTGCTTGAGCTTTAACGCTTTCTGTTTAGATGGCTGCTTTTAGGCCCACTAAGGCAGATATCTTGTTTAGTGTAATCTTTAACCTCCTGGTAGGGTTGTGTCCCTTTTCAGAGGGGCTGTACCCCCTCTGACTAACTCTCGCATGTTTCTCGGGCTCTTAAGTCAGTGGTGTCTTTTTGGGAGTTGGGGAGTGCGAGGCTGAACTTTTATCCATTTCTTAGGCAACCAGCTATAACTAGGTTCGGTAGGTCTGTCACCTCTACCCGGAGATCTTCCCACTCTTTTGCCACAGAGACGGGTTGGCCCTATAATAGGCTGTCCCGGGGTAGCTCACCTAGTTTCGGGGTGGTGAACTAAAGTGCTCTTTGCTCAGAATGACTGGCTAAATCATGATGCAAAAGGTACGAGGGTTAGTCTCTACTTTGTTGGGCTTAAATGGTTTGTTTCATTTCTCTTTCATCTTTCCCTTACGGTACTTTTTATAGCTTAGTGGGGCCTTTTCTGTCACTCATACTAGGGCGGAAAAATGTTTTAGTTTTATGGTTTTGGTTTAGAAAAATTTTTGGATGTTGTTGGGGTAATTTGTGTGTTTAAGCTAGTTGTTTGGCTCAGGGCGATCCAATTTGCATGGATGTCTTCTCGGTGTAAGGGAGATGCTTAGCTGTCTCAGCCACGCTCTGGTTGTTCCAAGTGCACCTTCCGGTACACTTACCATGTTACGACTTGCCTCCCCGTGGTTTTGTTTTAATAATTAGGTATATTTAGTTGATTATGGTAGGAAGGGGAGAGTGACGGGCGGTGTGTGCGCGCCTCAGAGCCTAATTCAAAAGCACTCTCTATTTGCTTTTTACTGCTAAATCCTCCTTCAGGTGCTGATTTCAGGGCACTATTCGTGATATTCTGTGGTAGAAAATGTAGCCCATTTCTTCCCACTTCGTGCGCTACACCTCGACCTGACGTTTTGGGTTGAACTCATTTCGCTTACTGTTGGGCCTTCATAGGGTAAGCTGACGACGGCGGTATATAGGCGGGGAAAGCAAGAAGTGGTGAGGTTTAACGGGGATTATCGGTTCTAGAACAGGCTCCTCTAGGTGGATCTGAGGCACCGCCAAGTCCTTTGGGTTTTAAGCTATGCTCGTAGTTCCCTGGCGGATGGTTTTGTAGTTTTTCATCTAGGTTTAGGGCTGGACATAGTGGGGTATCTAATCCCAGTTTGTTTTCCAGCTTTCGTGGGGTCAGGCAGAATTTGTTAAGGCTACTTTCGTGTCTGGGCTTCGTGCCTCCGTAGAGCGTATGACGGCTTAGGGGGTCTTTGGCCTTATTTTTTCTTATCCTTAACCACCCTTTACGCCGTGTCTATAAACTAGGGTCTTTCGTATAACCGCGGTGGCTGGCACGAATTTTACCGACCCTGTTGGCCTTAACTAAGTCAAGTTTTCACTTATTGCTTAATGTCTATTACTGCTGAGTTCCCTTGGGGGTGTGGCATAGCAAGGCGTCTTGGGCGGGATATATGTGCCTGATGCCTGCTCCTCATCTTCGGGCAGAGGATTGAGGGCATTCTCACAGGGGTGCGGAGACTTGCATGTATAAATTGGGCCATAGTTGATAGTAAAGTCAGGACCAAACCTTTGTGCTTATGGAACTTTCCTAGGGTTCGTCTTAACATCTTCAGTGTTATGCTTTGATTTAAGCTACATTAGC